ATACTAGCGTGGCAATCAACTTCGATATGTTTGGCCTAAAAAACTCTTGCATGAAAGACCGGATTTGACGCAATCTGAATGGCGCTCTTAAACTCACAAAATCAAATAATGGCGTTGGGGTCTTCAAATGAAACCTGCGATCAGAAGTCACCAACATTCATTGGTATAGAGCTGACTGCGGTCTCCACACGGTGAAATATCATTATATATGTAAATATATGAATTTTATTATCCCTACCCTTATTATAAATAATAAGCATATAGATTCCTTGCAAAAATAGAATATGGACAAGACTTTACATTTCGGAATTCCGCTTTTATTGACTAAACATCTTACGGAAGGATAAATTAGAAGATAGTACTTCTTGAAATCTTACGTAAGGATAAATTAGAAGAAAGTACTTCTACAAAAAGAACCACTGAACAAGCGTTCCGTAAAACTGAACAAGCTGAACACTTTGAACAAGCGTTCCGTAAGGTGGAGATACTGTGAATTCCGTACGATGGTGCAATCGTTGTTATCTTGGTTACGGTACGAGCGTAGCATGGTATAATTTAGCGTGTGTACGATAGGGCATTCATTCTCCACGTAGCAGCATGGGTTTCCCTCAACTCCCGTTGCCTTACCCAGGAAAGCATCGTTTTGTTGCTTCCCTCTTTTTTCCTCCTCTAATAGTGTGTCTCATCAGACTGTGGACACACACGTAGAGAAGACAGGCTTTGGGGACCTATTTCAGGGGAGTGGAGTGGAGTGGCGCCTTTACCATTAAATGGCATGTTGTGGGATGCCTATTTAGGTTGGATGGCCTTCCCTGCTATCTATGTGGGTGTACATATATCCCATAAGACTAAAGATTCCATAAGGTTTAGTTTCTATTTTTTCCCTAAAGTCTACCAGATAGTAGAGGGGTATTTCTTTCTTTTTTCCCTAAAGTCTACCTGTTATAGGGGGGTATTTTCCTCATCACCCTAGGCTGAGTTCTGCAACCTGCATCTTGAAGAAGTTGCAACCTGCTGGGCTACTCCATTGCCTTAGGGATGAATGACTCCGATGCCAAGAGTAGGTGACTTGCTGGATGACAAGCTGAGCAGACCTCTCCCTCAAACTTGGCCCTGTGCCGAGCCACCCACAGCTGCCATAAAATTAACACAGCTACTACAATGCAGCGGAGGCCATAGGCTGATTTCAAGTCAGCAGCATTAGAGCGTTTGGTCGTTCAAAGACACGTTTGGGCTTCGTTAGAAGCGAACTTAGCCGAGTGGCAGGAAAGGTTGAACAACACTGTGCGTTCCGGACCTGACTGAGAAAGAGCGTTAATAGTTGTGTGTGTCGTACGGGGAATCGAGTTCGCACTCCCATGTTGCCCTTAAAAAGGGGCTTGACTTTCAGTAACTTCTTTCACTCGTTCTGTCGTCTCATTTCAGCTTTCAACCGCATTTCCACCACGATTTTTCTTATGCGAGATACATACACGAAGTCTTTATGGCTCTTCCTCTGAACAAGAAAGAAAAGTACACTACATAATCTGGTAGTGTACTTTTCACTTGATGAGTTTCTAGCACATATGCTTAACTTACATACGAATTCCCAAGCTTTTGTGGAGTAACCCTTCCCAGAACCCTAAAATCAAAGTCGGTCACACATGATGGCCGCGGAGAAACGAGAAAAAATTAACCCACGATCAAAAACTTAACACAAGCTGTGAAGGAACGTCTATCGAGTAAGCCTGATAGTTCATCCCTTTCGTCGTCTTCCGGTTCTACCCACACTAGAATGCCAAGCCTGATCAAAGTAGGTACACAGGCATCATTGTTTCCTAAAACATCCATCTTTCCGGCTGGAAGTTATTATTTTCGTTCCACACCGACTTCTGATGCATTCCTCTTATCACGGCATATCGAGCGTATCTCACGGCATATCGAGCATCTCACATCATTACGTTTGTGTCAGGACACACAGTCGATTGCGAGTGCACCTTCACAAGTCTCGGCAGGTAGAGTTCCTTACGGGTTGTGGGGCAGATCCCGTCTCCTAGCAAAACGGGTTGCCGACCTTAGAAGTATTCCCACGATCGCCCGGGATCTCACCAATGAGAGATATTATTAATCATAGGCTAGCCGATGTTTGATCAGGGATTCCACAACGAGTCTTATAAGCTCGTGGTTACCCCCTCTGTTGATTATTCATATGTTTTACATTAGCTGCAGCCCAGATTGTTTAAACTGTTTAATCAGTAAGGTGATTGATTCATTTTCCGCTACATTACCATTATCATTCGACCCATTGTGCTTACAACGATCATTCGAACTAACTAATAGTACACTTTCCGCCAGTGGTAGTAGTTCCCATACAGAGGTAGTTGTTCTCAGCTACCCAACAGATGAGTTTAATCGGGGTATGGCTAAAGCCATCAGCAGTGTATCTTTAACTGTCTTACTAACATGGTTCGCAATTCACCTTGCTCTTTCGAGGTGAGAATTACCAGTCAGGAACCTCCTAGCTGGAGGTCTAGCACTTCATTGGAAGAAGGCAAGCTACGCTTGCTTCAAAAGCACCGTCGATTTCAGTTGAGTGTCACTATAAGATAAGCGGTCATGTTTCCGATATTATAAACGAGAAAGGCGCTTGCGGGATTTAGGAGCAAGGCACCAAGGAAAGGAGGAGTGACGAAGGAGAGCATGAAAACGCCTTCCAAGCAAGCTCACTCAAAACAGAAGGCGCGTTAGCGCTCGTTGGCTTCTTAGGCTTGTGTGTGGTCCAGTACCAGAAGCATCTCGTTGGCTTTCCTACTTGACTTTCCTGCGCTTGTGAATTCTCTTTTTTCTTCTTCTCCTTGAATTTCAGTCATTTCAAGTCGCTCAAGGTTTGAGACTGACAGCTATGGTAAGTAGCCCTAGAGGAGCATAACGAGGTGAACAGGTGATCTTGAGTAGCGAGATACTAGGGTCAGTAGTCGAAGTCAGCCCTAAGCGTTAGTGATGCGTTGGAGCAGGAGCGACGAAAGGGCAAAAAATCAGACTCCAAAAGGCAAGACTGGAGGCGCGTAGCGGCAACGGACGGACAGGTAAGCTAGAGAAAAGGAAGACGGGCAAGCAGGCAAGGCGACGACAAAGAAAGAACAAACCCTTCGGCCTTCCCTCGCGAGCGCAAAGAAAATGAGCTTTATGTCCGCAATTGAGAAAAAGTGAAGAATTGACTCAAGCAGAAAACTACTTTCAGACATACTGAACATCCAAAAAATTGGATTCAAGATACGTTTTGCTTTCTTCAAGTCAAAGCATTAGCCAACGGTGACCCACCCACGTAAGGTAGTTTGGGCGATGGTTCCTCTGCATCTTGACTCGTCGAACCGAAGGATTCTCCTAAACTATGAAGATTCTATTCAATTTCGGTGGTGAAAGGAATAGCGTAAGGTCCGACCTTTTTCATCTAAGGTAGCGAAGCTGGTAGGACGCGGTTACATCCCGGTAGTCAGCAACAGCGGTGAATGAATGTGTCAGTCGGTGGTGAAGAGGCGCGAACGCGGCGGTGGAATGGTGTTACCTGAGGAGAGAGACGGAGGAGATGTTACCGGACTACTCAGTGCAGGTGGTGAAGCTGGGCTACCTGACGTGGAGGGCACAAGAGTCCCATGAGTTGAAGAGGCCTCGAGGAGGAAGGGAAGCTAAGAGAAAAGGCCGAAGGCGCTTCGCTAGAAGCGTAGGCTTGAAAGCTAGAAACGAAGCTAAGAAAGACAAAGAAAGTCCTTTGGCTAGTTCAGTGCTGAAGCTTTTGATGGGACATAAGATTGAGAACATTCTCTCTGTTTAGCTTGAAGTCAGCGGTTTAGGTCAGCCTTAGTCAGGAATAGGAAAAAACAAGACCACAAGAGAGGGAATTTATATCTAAGCATACAGCTTGCCGGGCACAGTACCTTTAAGATTCTTCTTGCTTGCTGGCTTAATCTGTTATTCGGGACTTCCTGAAATTCAAGGGAGGGACATAGAATATAGGGGAATAAGGGGCCGAAGGCGTTAGCTGCCTCGAAAGAGAGCGGTTGGTTGAATAGGCGTTAGGCTAGGATTGGAACCGTTGGTTAATGAAACGATTGGCGGCTTTGAGGCATGTAGTAGTTCTTATCAGTGGAAGGTATAGTTTTTTCCTAAATCTTTGGTATGGGTGTCTTACTAAATGTGCATGTGTTGATCCTTAGATCTGGCATCAGTGCCAGTCAAGTCTATAGGCAATTTGTTTGACTGCATTCTGTGCTTTTCCCTTCACGAAACCTCTTTTTCACCCAACTGGGCCCAGTGGTTCAGCAGCTATCGGTCGGTTAGCATCATAGGGGAGAAAGATCAAGTCACAGTGAAGCGGTTTCAGCTAACTTAGTCTTTTACAGATATCCTCATTGAACCCCATATGAATTACCAAGCTTTCGAAGCACTTCTTGTTCCACCAACAGAATCTTCGGCGGAAGGGCGTAGCGGAAGCTTTTTTGTCTACTGACTGAATGCAGGGTGTCCCAACCAATAGACACGAGTCAACTTGTATTTAGTTTCCATAAGAGAGGCAGTGGAAACCTACTAGAGTTTTGAGTCGTTCAAACTTGGATAGATAGCACGAGGAAGTTAAATAGGATCCACAAAACAGGTACCAAGAACCCAATATGACATATGGGTCACCTTTTCGAGGCTTTTTTAGAAGGAAGGATAACTACTCTAAGCGCTTACAGCGCCGCCTATTAGTACTTGCTTTTGCTGCTTCGCTTTCGAACTGTCCCTCAGGCAATCAAGAAAGAATTCGCGGCTTTCAAAGAGGGTGATGGGCTCAGCTCAAGCTGCTGTCAGGAACAAAGTACTCGCAACTGGCTTTGGTGATTCAGTCGAATGGGATAGTCCAGCCCCTTCTTTTCTCCCTTTTCTGCTCTGTGGAACTAGTTATGCCCATGCTTTTTCCCATGTTGTTGATGGAACCTGGCTTGAATCTTTTGATAGCAGGAAGGAGAGGGAGTCCAATCATTCAAATAGGAAGGAAAACGGAAAGTCGTCGAAAAGCAGGGGTGGGTGGCCGATCATCCAACGATGACGTAGCCCTACTGATCAACTTCCTAATTTCTTGCGTATTTACGTTACGCCCCTACCGAAAAATCTTCGATTCCTCTATCACTCGATGAAAAGTTGAGGTACTGTCGCCAACTACCCGAGTCCGATTCCGGATTTTGTACTTAGGAGGAGCCCCCATCCATCATAAAAAAAGATAGATAGTCATCGAACCGGATAAAAAAACTAAAGAAACTAAAAACAATTCCAAAACCGGCACCGCACCCGAGCCAACTAAATAGGCAGCGGATAGATCTGCCCAGAAGCACTGATTCTAGTTTGACCCATAGGACCTCGATATGGATGACGTCGATTATAATAAACAAACAACAAACAGACAAAAAAAGTCAGGTAAACCGGATCAGAAAGGAATAGAAATACGCACGGAATCTCGTGCTACTCATTTTTCGATCGATATACCTTCCTTGTAACTTCCGACAACCAGCGCGGTTGTGCATCTTTCATTTTATTCTTCCAAGCAAAGGGCACTAAGATACTTACGGAATCGCAAATCGTTTCCGAGAACACTTCGTTCGACTTGCATGTGTTAAGCATATAGGTCAATAGCTTCGTAGCGCTTAGAGGCAAGACAAGCCAATCCGCTATTCTGCCTTTGCGCAGACTGCTCACTCGCGGCACACTTTATATATATATATATTTTCATTATCGACTGCATGCTATCGGAGATAGAGCAATGGGAGGTTCAGTCTTACCACGCACTCAATTCAATGATAAAGCAAATAAGCAAGACGAATCGATTGTTCTTTCTATATGAAATTTCGGGGCCGGTAGTTAGCTGCGCAGCAACCAATGCATATAACGGGAATCAATCAATCCCGGGTCCATGTGGCCTCGTGATTAGACGAAGAGATTACTTCATCATGCGCACCAAACCCAGGGTTTAGGCTCCATCTTCTATATACGCAACCACTGAGATACAAGGAAGATCCATGTCACACTAGGAATCAGCCGCCACTAACTGGAGAAAGGAGCGTATCAGCCACACTAGAACCAGTCTCCAAGAAAGGGAGAGTTGTTGATTAACATTGGTTCCTTGGGTGCTAACTACATCAAGGCCTTTGTTGAGTGACTACTTCGGCTATGCGAGCTACATGAGATATACGAGGGAATGAGCCCGGATAGTGTTAGGGGCAGCGGACCGCACTCAGAGACCATTTTGGCTTAATCTTGGTTTCGGATGGCAAGATGCTTGGCCGTGCCAAATCTATGTTGTTGGCTACGTTCAGCAGCTACAGAGCAGTCTTTCGAGTTCGGATTAGTTGATGGCTTGGTTTGAGCTTGGTGCACGGTTGAATGAGGTATTCAGGGGCGTGCTTATTTCAAGTTATCAGCAAAACATCGGGATGCTAGGAAACTTCCAGTATATCCTTCTTGGTTACCCATGTGAACCTACAGGACATGTTGGCAAAGAAAACGCCAAGTGGTGAGGGGTAACCACGCTAGCCTAGAGGGGCGATAGCCATGTCGTGGGATCAATGCCAAGACTACTTCCTACTAGATGAGACGCGCAGGGGCGCATTGAGGGAAGACCTTCAGGGAAGAAGGCACGAGATCGAGATGGGTACTAAGCTTACTCAGGGTGAAGGTCAGAGGACTGAGGCACTAGAGAGGCAACACTTACATGAGTTTACAGTGGGTTTTGAGTCGTGCTAACCGAGGGTGAAGACCAGTGGGTTGAGGCACTACGGGAAGCACTATCCGAGATTATCAGAGTGGGTTCCAAGCTTGAGTGGGGGAGACCACCAGGCACCGAGATTGAGGCAAATGAGGCAAGATGCTAGTTCTGATCAGTGTAAACGGGGTAGCACTACAACTCGAGGGTTGTTCAATCGAGGCACTAGTACATGGCTTCTGTGGGCATTACAACCATGAGGGTGACTTGCTTGCAGGCACAAGGGTCAGTACAGGGTGAAGACTGGGGTCAGACACATCAGTGAATTTGAGGCAAAGATGAGCAGAATGCTAAGACCTCTTTGTGAGGCATCGAGTATTTGAGTTCAGAGTCGCCAAGAGTTCTTCGAATCCCAGGAGAGTTTTCAAGTAGTCAAGCAAGAAAGACGGTCCTCTCTGCTTATTCTATAGAATATAGAAAGGCTAATTTTCGTAACTCCAGTGTTATGGAAAGGGGCCCCTCTAACGCTAGTGAAGGAGTCTATCTATCTCTCAAGGGGAGGTTGGTTTAGCTCAGACATACATCTATCTGGTTTAAAGTAAACTCATTTTTCACTCGTTTACGGGACCAGTGTCAAAGGAAAGGATTGTTGCACTCTCTTGCTTGAATGAATCGACATTTGTGGATGGTTGTTCATTCGGGATTCTTCTATCTATATTTAGAACTACTGGATCAACTACTCCGGCTTTTAGCCTTTGGAACCGCTTACAGCGCCTAAAGTCACTCGCCCGTTCAAACTCTTCCGTACTGCTTCGAACTCTTCTGTCCATCCCATCGCTACGCCCCTTCAATCAGTGAATCCGGGGACAGAGACTAGCCGCTGCTTTATTTAAACAGCTAAGATAACGTCTAAGACCGTCTCTTCTTTTCCACCTCCTCCTTTTCTCATCCCTCTCCTGACTTTATTCGATAAGGCGAGTACTTTCTTTCAGAACCAGCAAACGTAGGTAGACCGAAGCGAGAAGCTTTGTAGTGCGCTAGCGCGACTTACGTGATAGAGGGTCGGATCCACTTCTACCGGGTAAACTCTTAGTGCTTGGATGCCTCTGGACGGACTAGATCTTCTACAAAAACTACTCCCGTGGGGTATGGATATTCGACTGAAGCTACTGGTCCCAGAGACATTTGTTGGTGCCCCCTAAGCAATCATACTTTAAAAGCTTGTTGGCTTTTATATTTATAGAATGCACAGTCAAATTTCGAGTTGGAGAAGTCACTTTCTATCGAAAGGGGGAAGAATAGTCCTTCTGCAATCAGTTCTTTGCTCCATGCCCATCTATACTTTGTCTGTTATTACTCCTCCTGCAGGTTTCATTGCTCAAGTTAATCGTCTATGCGCCAACTTCTTTTGGGGATCATCTGAAGACGGTCCAAAGCACCACTGGTTTGGATGGAAGGAGTTGTTTAAACCTCTCTCTGAAGGTGGTATTAGTCTGAGAACTTTGCCCGATATCTGCTCTGCCTTTCGTCTAAAGATGCTGTGGCTTCTGCATACGAAGGACAACATGTGGACTGCATACATGAAGGAGAAGTACTGCAATGGTTTGCCTATCTCCGCAGCTCCGCTTATAGTCAAGTTTATCTTAAGTTTTTGTAGCTTAAGTAAGCTTCTACTTGTGTGGCCGTCAAGTCCTAAAATCAAACCTGATACCATACAATTGGAAACACCAGACTATAAGGGACCGCTCCTTGATCTGTGAAAAAAGATGGAAGCACATATCGAACTCGATCGCTTTCAGCGCCTCATCAAGGTATAGAAGGACTCCTCTGAGGTTAGGTTTATGATTTAAGCCCGACTCCGGACCCAACACTCATATGCGTCCTGGAAAGGATACACATGAGTTGTTAAAAAGGACAGGACCTAAGTTTAGCGTGTGGCTTCCTGTGGATGCCGCTGCTTTCTTAGGTCAATTTGATCTTTATCCCTAAAGATCATTGGTGAGACTCTATTTTCGGATAGGTCTTACCATGGAGGTCAAACTCCAGTAACCTTTGATAAGAAGGGAGGGGTAGAGTTCTATCGTTTCTTAAAACGCCTAGACCGCCCATCTAAAAAGTTGTGGTGGCCTAAGGTTCCGACTTTACCGGAAAAAAGTTGGGTGTAAGCTTTAAGGTGCTGGCAAGGTTAGAGTGTTTGCGATTTGTAACCCTCTTATGCAGGCTCTTTTAAGGACTGTTCATGATTC